CATTCGTCTTTATGTTGATCGTTACAGGCCTCTTGAATCTTCTATTTACCTACTTATTTCTTTTTCTTTGCTTTGATTTGTTATTTGTATGGAATGTGGCTTTATTCTTGTTTTCTTTATTTTTGATAGGAATTCTCTTGTTAAGACCCTATGAATCAATTGAAACTTCAGATTCATACCAGAACCGCGATGATTCAATAAAACCTTCAAACTAAGTCCAAAGATTCTTTGAGTAAGAACCATTGGATCATCACTTATTCAATGAATAGAATAGATATAATAAATAAAAATACAAAGAAAAGAAAGGTTTGTCCTTTGATAAAAATAAGCATAAACTAAATGAGAGTTTGAAAGAACAAAAAATCTTTCGATTTATAAATAATATAACTCTTTCTTTGATTCTTTGAATTTTTTTTTTTGAGTCCGGCCGCGAGGTTTGAATATTAAGTATGAATCATAGTTCGAATACTTCATGATCCATTTCATATATTCCGTGCTCCAGATACTAGAATGACTATCCGACGGGATAAAACTATCTCGATCAAGATGACAGACCCATTTTCTGTCCTATCAATAGGATCAATTATAACAAGTCACACACTCATATTCCGGAAATACAGAAACAAATAAATTTCGCGGTCGAACTACCAAAATAGAATGGGCTAAAAAAAATCCGAGAACTAAAAGTTTCACTTTTTGTATTGAAAAGCGAGGCTTCGTGGTTCTTGTGAATCTAATTCAGTGAAATTCCATTCAGTAAAACGGAAGAATTATAAATCTCCAAAATAATAGATAAGAATATCGCAAATAAAGCCATTGCGACACCCATCAAAGGAGTCGTTCCCCATCCAGGGGCTACTTTACCATATTCCGAATTCAATGGTTTCAAAAAATCCCCTACAACAGTTCGTCTTGGACCAGATCTAGAACTACCCTCAACGGTTTGTGTAGCCATAAATCTTATTATGTATTCAGTGAGATCTGTTGACTTTGTATATCATTCCGCTGTAAATAAACGATCTTATCATAGATCCATTGTGATCTTGAAATTTTATAATAATGGAAACAGCAACCTTAGTCGCCATCTCTATATCTGGTTTACTTGTAAGTTTTACTGGGTACGCCTTATATACTGCCTTTGGGCAACCCTCTCAACAATTAAGAGATCCATTCGAGGAACACGGGGACTAATTGAAGTAATGAGCCTCCCAATATTGGGAGGCTCATTACTTCAATTGAGATAATGAAAAATCATTTCATTTTTTTAGTTGGAACTTTAGGCGGTTCTCGAAAAAAGATAGCGAAAAAAATTATCCCTAGAGTAGATACTAAGAGGAATGTATAAACCAATGCTTCCATAAATTCGATCGTGGTTTACAATTATAGCTTCCGTACCTGTTTATTTGGAATCATCTCCCGAATAAAATAAAGAAAGAACAAGAATCAAAGAAAAGGCAGCGATTTGAATCAAGATTTTTCCAGCAGCCTATGTCAAATCACAAATAGAAAATAGAAGCGAAAAATAACAAAGCAATCTTGCATCAGACTACTTGTCTTCTTGTAGTTGGATCTCCAAGTTTTTGGAATGCTCCAAATTCCACTTGAGCATCCAAATCTGGATCAATACCGGCAAAAACATCTCTGAACAGGGTTCTAGCACCATGCCAAATGTGTCCGAAGAAGAAAAGCAAAGCAAACGAAGCATGCCCAAAAGTAAACCAACCCCTTGGACTGCTACGAAAAACACCATCGGATTTCAAAGTAGCACGATCTAATTCAAAAATTTCACCCAATTGAGCACGTCTAGCATATTTTTTCACAGTAGCAGGATCACTATAACTCACTCCATTGAGTTCGCCGCCATAGAACTCAACAGTTACACCTACTTGTTCGACACTATACTTTGATTCTGCCCTTCTAAAAGGGACATCCGCTCTAACAATTCCGTCTCCGTCTACCAAAACAACCGGAAATGTTTCAAAAAAAGTAGGCATACGACGTACAAAAAGTTCACGCCCTTCTTTATCTCTAAAGATAGGGTGTCCTAACCACCCAACGGCTATTCCATCCCCGTTGTCCATTGAACCCGCTCTGAATAATCCTCCTTTTGCCGGATTATTGCCAATGTAATCATAAAAAGCTAATTTTTCAGGAATTTTAGACCAAGCTTCTGATAAACTTTGATTTTCGGCTAACCCAGCACTAACCCTTCGATATATTTCTTGCTGGAAGTATCCTTGATCCCATTGATAACGAGTAGGACCAAATAATTCGATGGGGGTAGTTGCTGAACCATACCACATAGTTCCGGCAACAACAAACGCTGCAAAAAAGACAGCAGCTATACTACTGGAAAGGACGGTTTCAATATTTCCCATACGTAATCCTTTGTATAAACGTTGAGGCGGACGGACACTAAGATGGAATAAGCCCGCTAATATGCCCAATGTCCCTGCTGCAATATGATGAGAGGCTATTCCTCCCGGAACAAAAGGATCAAAACCTTCCACGCCCCACGCTGGATTTACAGGTTGTACCTTGCCGGTTAGTCCATAAGGGTCGGACACCCATATTCCAGGACCATACAATCCTGTTACATGAAATGCGCCAAAGCCAAAGCAAGCCACTCCTGAGAGAAATAAATGAATTCCAAAAATCTTGGGCAAATCCAAAGAAGGTTTTCCTGTGCGCTCATCACAAAAAATTTCTAGATCCCAATATACCCAATGCCAGATAGCTGCCAAGAAGCACAAGCCAGAAAACACAATATGTGCTCCGGCCACACCTTCGTAACTCCAAATACCCGGATTTGTTATAGTCCCCCCTGTAATACTCCAACCGCCCCATGAATTGGTTATTCCTAAACGAGTCATGAAGGGTATAACGAACATACCTTGTCTCCACATTGGATCAAGAACGGGATCGGAGGGATCAAAAACGGCTAATTCATATAGAGCCATTGAACCGGCCCAACCAGCAACCAGAGCCGTATGCATTATATGAACAGAAAGCAAGCGACCGGGATCATTCAATACGACAGTATGAACACGATACCAAGGCAAACCCATGGAAATACCCCTTTATCAACGAAAAATAGACACTATGTAACTTTATTGCATTGGAATACCTCCCTTTTTCGGTGGATTCTTTCGGAGAAAGGATTAATATTTGTTCTATTCCATTAGTAATAAGGGAAGAATTCGGCTCAGAAGAAAAAAGAGAAGCAGATCTATTCTATACCCGATAAGTATCAATACGCAATGGGGGTTGATCCTATTTTTTATGAATGAATGCATACCTATTTGTTCATCATTAAAAGGACCTATTCGTAAGAATTCTCTTTCATTCTGTCTTTCTTTATTTTATGGCCTTATTCTATCTATGTATAAAATATGATAAAGGCCAATATTATTAAGACCATTATTACGCTTCCACATCAAAGTGAAATATAGTATTTAATTCTTTTTCTTTCCTTTAATGCCTATTGGTGTTCCAAGAGTTCCTTTTCGAAATCCGGGGGAGGAAGATGCGGTTTGGGTTGACGTATAGTGCGACTTGTCAAATATATTGGGTCATATGGGATTCCCCCGTTCTCTCGCCCGATCGAGATATCCTCTGTTTCGCCCAAAAAAGATTGATTGAATTATCAAAAATTTGTAGCGTGAAGTGTAATGAAGTGCAATTAGAGATCCATTTCATTTTTTTTGGGGGTATCCAGATTAATATTTTCAATTAGAATGATTTATGGTTGGCTTGGTTGGACCGATAAAATGAAGTATCCAGGCTCCGTTTAGAAAAAACCCAATTGGTAATATATTTATGATTACCACCTATATCATAATCATAAATTTTTTTTTTATTTAAAAATTCTAAATTTTTTATTTAAAAATTATAAATATAAATAAGAGCGATTTCAAACTGTTAATCAATCGAATAATATGAGAAATACGTTGAATATTTGGCGGAAAACATGAAAGAAAAAGGAATTAAAATAAAATAAAAAAGGAAATGAAATCATAGCAAAAAGACGTGGTATTGGGTCATTTGTCCTATATGCGCAAATCAAAATCGGGCAGATCTTTACTCGGAGTAGAGCATAAACCTAAAAAAATGGAATAAAAAATTGACGAAACCCATTCAGGAACAAGAAAATGACATCGTGATTTGGATTGAATCCCAATGAAAAAAAAATAGATCAATGAAAAGTTTGTGCGATAAGTTTAGCGAATTTTTTCTATATTATAGGAAAACGGGCCAAAACTCATCTTTCTTTAATTTCATTTTGAATTTCATTTTATTTAAAAAATGTAAGAAAAAGCCCCTTCATTAGAAATTAGAAGTTAGAAAGGGCCCACTAGAAAAAACGAAGGATGGCTGGAATCTACACATTGATTTTTCGCAATTTTTGTTGAACCGTATGCATCAAAAGGTGCCTGTACGGCTACTAAGGGATACAATTTTATCCTAATCAACCGACTTTATCGAGAAAGATTACTTTTTTTAGGCCAAGAGGTTGATAGCGAGATCTCGAATCAACTTATTGGTCTTATGGTATATCTCAGTATAGAGAATGATACCAAAGATCTGTATTTGTTTATAAACTCTCCTGGCGGATGGGTAATACCCGGAGTAGCTATTTATGATACTATGCAATTTGTGCAACCAGATGTGCATACAATATGCATGGGATTGGCCGCTTCAATGGGATCTTTTCTCCTGGCCGGAGGAGAAATTACCAAACGTCTAGCATTCCCTCACGCTCGGCGCCAATGAGTTTTTTTTATTTGATGGAAAGAAAAAAGAAGACTATGCCTTCGCCATATGAAATATGAATTAGTAAGTAATAATAGCATGGCACTTCGAATTCGATATGAAAATTTTTTTTTTATTTCTTTTTTTTTTCAAAATGAAATATTAGATTATGTATCGAAAGAGTAGTATGAGAGAAAGGGCATTTCCAATTTTATCTTAGCTGTCGTGGGCCCATCTCAGCGTCACAAACTTTTTTTCTTTTCACACCAGCGGCTATTAACAATATTTATGTTATAAAAGAGTACGAAAAAAAAAGACTTTTTTTTTTTCTTTCTTTTTTTTTTTTGAAAAAAAAAAACTTTGGGATTGCTGAATGACAGACGAAATAAATATATAAAGCAACGGAGCCATCATAGTATTTTTAACTTTTCCGAAAAAAAAAAAAGAAGGGTGGTAATTGGATTATTTATTGATCTGGGTCTAATAGACTCTATATTTTCTCTGTTTCTTTTTTCTTTCATCGAAAAAAGAGAATTCCATTTACAATGGAAAGCCGTATGCAATGCGCAAAAAATGCCTGTACGGTTGTTCAATTCTATCTTTTTTTTTCTTATTATTCTTTAGCTATCTTCTCTCTTCTCGCCTCATTATGTGAGTTAGAAGAACCTTTTATTATGTTATATCATCAGGGTAATGATCCATCAACCTGCTAGTTCTTTTTATGAGGCACAAACGGGAGAATTTATCCTGGAAGCGGAAGAACTACTGAAACTTCGCGAAAGCATCACAAGGGTTTATGTACAAAGAACGGGCAAGCCCTTATGGGTTGTATCCGAAGACATGGAAAGAGATGTTTTTATGTCAGCAACAGAAGCCCAAGCTCATGGAATTGTGGATCTTGTAGCGGTTAAATAACAAATAGCAATAGCAACGATTTAACACCAATCCACAATTTAATTAAGATTGATTTAATCCCTCTTATTCCTTTCCTTCTTAACTTAAGCTTAAGGGGTTAAGATTTTATTAATCTATTAAATAGAAAAAGAAGTAATTCATAATCATCTGGTTAGGATCGATCTAAACCAGTCTATTATGTATATGATTCAGCATGCCAACTATTAAACAACTTATTAGAAATGCAAGACAGCCAATTAGAAATGTCACGAAATCCCCTGCTCTTCGGGGATGTCCTCAGCGCCGAGGAACATGTACTAGGGTGTATGTGCGACTTGTTCAGATCATGGGCTGAGAAAAAAGAAACAATTTTTTCAGTATCAACGATCAGTACCAGTGAATAGAATGAGGTTCTTCCGTTCACTATCTAAAAAAGATAGATCTACCATATCCTTCTATTGTGTATGAAATTTATGGTTTCCATTGGCGCAAATCCAATCTTGGAATTTAAGATGAGAAAAAATTCCCCATTGGTAGCAAATGCTTATCCATTAAGCGGGGAAAATCCTATTTAAAAAGAAAAAAGATTATGCTTCGACTCTTGCAAAGAACGGACTAAGAGGGTCAGCTACCCAATTAATCCTCATACTTACATACCGTTACTGTATAAGATAGATCTCGTTGTGAAAGATCTATTACTGGAAAATTTATGAGTAGAGCCGAAGAGTGTGAACTGTACAAGTTACCAATTAAATGAAGGAATGAGCGCTCCGGTGTATAGAGAGGGCCTCACCGTTTAAGAAGTGACCATAGAAACGATGGAACCCACTATTTATTTCTATTTACTCCTTTATTTTAGTTAATATGCTTTTTTTGATACCTAGTATCAATACAATTTCTTATTTTAAGGCGAAATGAAATGCCTAGAAAAAAGGAAAAATCGTGGTCGGGACGGTTATAGTAGCAAAAGCCATTGGAATTTTTATTTTATACATTGGAAGAATCCGTTTTGTTATTAATAGACTAGAAAAGAATAACTGAAAGAAATAATTAGTTATTCATCCAAATTTCTTTTATTCAATGACCAGAATTAAACGGGGATATATAGCTCGGAGACGTCGAACAAAAATTAGTTTATTTGCATCAAGCTTTCGAGGGGCTCATTCAAGACTTACTCGAACTATTACTCAACAAAGAATAAGAGCTTTGGTTTCGGCTCATCGGGATAGAGATAGGAAAAAAAGGAATTTTCGTCGTTTGTGGATCACTCGAATAAATGCAGTAATTCGCGGAATGGAGGTATCCTATAGTTATAGTAGATTAATACACAATCTGTACAAGAAACAGTTGCTTCTTAATCGTAAAATACTTGCACAAATAGCTATCTCAAATAGGAATTGTCTTTATATGATTTCCAACGAGATTATAAAATAAGGAGATCGGAAGGAATCCACCGAAATGCTTTAAATGAAATGGGGTTCCCTCGAGAATGAATTCGGGGAAGGTAGAGTAGAAATTAATATGATAAAAAAAAAATTCTGATAAGGTCATCAAAACAAGATGAGCGAAGACGCTCAATAAAAAAAAAGATTTCTTTTTCTTCCCCAACCGTATTCGATTCTTTTATTTATTTCTTTTTTCTTATATTTCTTTTTTCTTATATTTCTTTCTTACGACACGACAATTTTGATTATCAGATTTTTTGAATAAAGCATCAGTCTACGTTTGATAATTTTGAGTCAATTGAAGGGGTAAGCCTATTTATTTCTGGTTCTAAGAGCAGTAGTTCTAGCGGTCGACTCGCTTCTTTCAAATTGTTTCTCATTATTAAGAAAGGGTAACGAAGATAAAATACGAGCTTGTTTTATAGCAATAGTAATTAATCGTTGTTGTTTTAAGGTCAATCTATTTACTCGCCTAGATAATATTTTTCCTTGTTCACTAATAAATCGACTAATTAAACTCATGTTTCTATAATCAATTCGATCCCCCGATTGGATCGGGGGCAAACGCCTACGAAAAGATCGCTTGGATTTAAGAAAGAGTCGCTTGGATTTATCCATGATTTCTTTATTCCTTATTTCTAAAAAGAATCCTATCCCCTATCTCTATTTCGAAAATCCTATTTTGATCGGATAAAATTCAAATTATAGAATTAATATAATAAATAGGATTTGGTTTGTTTATTTTATTATTATTTATTTAAATATATATATTTAGATATAGAATGTAATTATCTGTAATCGTATTAAGCTATAATATATATATATAAAAGATATGCGTTATATATAACTAATTATATACTTAATATATTATATACCTAATGTCATATTTTCATATTCTCGGGAAGGGGTGACATACGAGCACTTGATTAGATTTATTTCTTTATCTCCCCGTGAATTGTATGTTTGTAACAATAGGGACAGAATTTCTTCAATTCCAATCGACTAGGCGTATTGTGTCGATTTTTTTGAGTAATATACCTGGAAATGCCCGTTGATTCCTTATTAACGCCGTTTCGAACACAACTAGTACATTCCAAAATAATCGTTACTCGGACATCTTTACTCTTGGCCATGAACCTCCTTTGAGTTTTTAATTCACCCAACTCTTCTATTTTCCGATCAAAAGCGAAGAAGAAAGGAATGAAAAAAAAAATAAATAAACGTTGCTAACTCAAAACCAAATCCTGAAAGATTTCGTTGCAATCAATTGCAATCAATATAGTAAATCAATATAGATTTATAGTAATAGTAAATAATAAGAATAAGTAATACAACGATTTCTAACTCTATTTAGAATCACAGTACGGTATTTTCTTTAAGTATCTTGTAGGATACTGTTGTTCCAGCCACATTTCTCTTTTCGCTCTACTAGTAATTTAATTGGAGCTTGAACCCGAGTTTCGGTGAGGTTGAATCCACTTTTTTCGTTCTACCTTCCTTATTTATTTTATATTATTCTTATATAATTCTAAAAAAAAAATAAAAAAAAAAGGGGGGGGCGAGAGAGTAGTCACAGATATTTGATTGTATCTCAATCTAATCTTTTTCGCCCCGTCCCGCAGCAATAACTAGAATTAAAAAAAAGGGAATGTTAAAGCATCCGGGAAGAAACGATTGATCTCTATCAATAAACCCGCTAAAGAACCGAACCAGAGAGTACTTAGTACCGGTGCTACGGAAAGATATGTTTTTAGATCTCGCATTTTAAATCCTCCTTCTTTATCGTATTACATTATGGTAATACATATATAATCACATGTATGTGTGGTTAAAGACCACTTGTATTTGTATATTTGTACCGGAATTCCTAATTCAAAATTCAAATTTAAATGTACAATGATTTGATAGATAAGATTTTCCCTTTCTTAAAACAGCAAAATAGGTCCCTTTCCGCCTGAGAATTCCCGCCAAAAATATTCATTTATTATTCATTATATGGTTGTTATATGATATGAGACCAAAAAGAGGAAATGGAAAGGTAATTTTTGTATATCAATAGATGAAATAAGGGTGTGGAAAACAAGACAGGGATTCTCTACAATGACATTGTAGGCCAATTGAAAGGGATGTAGCGCAGCTTGGTAGCGCGTTTGTTTTGGGTACAAAATGTCACGGGTTCAAATCCTGTCATCCCTACCTAGTACTTCTCCTTTGAGCAGTAACGAGGGAGCCATTTTAGTTTTAGATTGATTAAAATTAAGCATACATAATCTATCATTTTCTCATATTATATATGATATATGATATGCACGATGTATTGGAGTTATAAAATAAAAGAATCCTCTTTTTTAAGTCTTATTTATTATGATAAGAAAGCGCTCTTAGTTCAGTTCGGTAGAACGTGGGTCTCCAAAACCCAATGTCGTAGGTTCAAATCCTACAGAGCGTGATTCCGCTCTTGTTAGGTCGAAAATTACACCGAACTGAAAAAAAAAAAATTGAACAGCAATTCGAATTTGACCTCCTTGGATTAAATTATTAAATTTAAGGGGTCAGTCAAAAAAAGAGATGTTAATTAATCAAAGGTCCAACTGATCACCACGTCTGTATTGTAAATATGCGGTTACAAATAATCCAGCCAAAGTAATAGGAATTAGACCTAAGACGATTCCAAATAGAAAAACTTCAATCATTTCAATTTATTTGAAAGGAGAAAAAGAAAGGTAATATCTATCCCTAAATATTAATCTCTATTGCCTCAATAACTAATAATTGATAATTAACACGGTAAGGAACTATAGAATATATGGAATAGGACAGAAAGCTTTGTTTTTATGAATTGTTCGTTCATTCAATTAATTTTCAAATAAGTCGTATCTTACTCAGACCAATAAATAAAGCTGAGGTTA